TTGGTTTGCACAACCAAAAAATTATTCTGAGGGTCTACAAGAAGATCAAAAAATAAGAGATTTTATCAAAAAATATGTTCAAAAGAATATGAGAATATCCTCCGGTGCCGAGGGAATTGCCCGCATAGAGATTCAAAAAAGAATCGATTTGATCCAGGTCATAATCTTTATGGGATTCCCAAAGTTATTAATCGAAAGTAGACCGCGAGGAATCGAAGAATTACAGATGAATCTACAAAAAGAATTTCATTATGTGAACCGAAAACTTAACATTGCTATCACAAGAATTGCAAAACCTTATGGAAATCCTAATATTCTTGCAGAATTTATAGCCGGACAATTAAAGAATAGAGTTTCATTTCGAAAAGCAATGAAAAAGGCTATTGAATTGACTGAACAAGCAGATACAAAAGGAATTCAAGTACAAATTGCAGGGCGTATCGACGGAAAAGAAATTGCACGTGTCGAATGGATCAGAGAAGGTCGGGTTCCCCTACAAACCATTCGCGCTAAAATTGATTATTGTTCCTATACAGTTCGGACTATCTATGGGGTATTAGGCATCAAAACTTGGATTTTTATAGACAAGGAAGAGGAATAACAAAACTTTCATTGTTTTTCCGTCGATAGAACAAAAAGGGGAAAACTCCTTCATTCTTTTTCTGGCCAATCAAACAAATTCCGAATTCTTTAATTCTATAGGGTTGAATAAAAATTAGATTGACCTTTTGTTTTGATATAATTGCTATGCTTAGTGTGTGACTCGTTGGTTTTAGGGGGTTGGGATTAAAAAAAGACCGGCCCAGTAGTATGAAAACCAACCCATCGCTTCATATTATCTGGATCTAAAGAACCTGTCAAGATATGCCAAATCGGTCATATCTTTGTAGCAACTGAAATTTTTTTACAATTAAACTTTAATGAATTCTAAGTTTAAAGCAAAATACAGAACAAGAGTGTGGATAAATGGAAGGGTGAGAGAAAGAAATAAATAAAAAAATATCAATGATATAGAATTCCAATATGTAAGGTCTATGAGTCCTCTCATAAAAGACAGTGTAATAAAGCATCAATACTAATTGATTCATCCATAATGAAATATTAAATGAATCCTTCTTATAGATTATAGAAGAAAAAACTCAAGAGCTTCGAGCCAATAAAGACTAAGAAGATTGACTCAAGAATAAATTGGATTAGAAGCTTCGTTGTAGAATTCTGACCTAACCATTTAGTACGAAGTGGTGGGGACGAAGGAACCCGTGAATGCAAAAGATTTTATTGAACAAATGAATCTTAATGATTCACTCGTTGGGATGGCGAAATGAACCGGAAATAAATTCATCTTTTCGGAGAAATGACGAACAAGTGCTAGGACTGAAATAGAGATTGCAAGAGTAAATATTCGCCCGCGATAATTTTTTTTTGAATTTGAATTGGTAAACCTGGATAAAGGACAAAAGTAAATAAAGATTTAATAGGACGTTCAAAAAAAACGATTTTTTTATCAAATTTTTTATAAAAATGTTCTAATATCTATTCAAATTAATTGCAATTCTATTTTGAATCCTTTTATTCGCGAGGAGCTGGATGAGAAGAAACTCTCACGTCCAGTTCTGCAGTAGAGATGGACTTCCGAAACGACCATCAATTATAACCCCAAAAGAACTAGATTCCGTAAACAACATAGAGGACGAATGAAGGGAATATCTTATCGAGGTAATCATATTTGTTTCGGTAAATATGCTCTTCAGGCGCTTGAGCCCGCTTGGATCACATCTAGACAAATCGAAGCGGGTCGACGAGCAATGACACGAAATGCACGCCGTGGTGGAAAAATATGGGTCCGTATATTTCCAGACAAACCAGTTACAATAAGACCCGCCGAAACACGTATGGGTTCGGGGAAAGGATCCCCTGAATATTGGGTAGCTGTTGTTAAACCGGGGCGAATACTATATGAAATGGGCGGAGTAACTGAAAATATAGCTAGAAGGGCTATTTTAATAGCAGCATCCAAAATGCCTATACGAACTCAATTTATTATTTCGGGATAAAAATGTAGAACCAACACAAATGAGTCTTGGGAATGAAAGAAACCCGCGGGTTTCTTTTTTTGGACAAACAATATTTCTTTTATTTTCTTCATCCTTTGCATTGGAAGAATAGACTCAAAAATTCATATGATTCAACCTCAGACCCATTTAAATGTGGCGGATAACAGCGGGGCTCGAAAATTGATGTGTATTCGAATCATAGGAGCTAGTAATCGCCGATATGCTCATATTGGTGACGTTATTGTTGCTGTGATCAAAGAAGCAGTACCAAATATGCCCCTAGAAAAATCAGAAGTAGTAAGAGCTGTAATTGTTCGTACCTGTAAAGAACTTAAACGTGACAGCGGTATGATAATACGATATGATGACAATGCTGCAGTTTTGATTGATCAAGAAGGAAATCCAAAAGGAACTCGAATTTTTGGTGCAATCCCCCGCGAATTGAGACAATTCAATTTTACTAAAATAGTTTCATTAGCTCCCGAGGTATTATAAAATAAAACGGGATCCTGATATCTTTGGGATATTTGAAAAGAAATAGATTAAGAACTAGATTAATTCGTAGATCTAGATTAATTCGTAGATTATGTCTCACGCATATACCTTAAAAAATTCATATTCATAAACCAATAAAAAAACATGTTAATTATATCCAATTTTGAGGCACCAAAAATTTTACTTCATCATGGGTAGAGACACTATTGCTGAGATAATAACCTCTATACGAAATGCGGATATGGATAGAAAAAGAGTTGTTCGCATAGCATCTACTAATATTACCGAAAATATTGTTAAAATACTTTTCCGAGAAGGTTTTCTAGAAAATGTCAGAAAACATCGAGAAAAAAACAAAAATTTTTTGGTTTTAACCCTGCGACATAATAGAAGGAATAGCAAAAGACCCCATACCTGTAGAAATTTTTTAAATTTAAAACGGATCAGCCGACCCGGTCTACGAATCTATTCTAACTCTCAACGAATTCCTAGAATTTTAGGTGGAATGGGGATTGTAATTCTTTCTACTTCTCGAGGTATAATGACAGACCGGGAGGCTCGACTAGAAAGAATCGGCGGAGAAATTTTATGTTATATATGGTAATCCTTTTAATATCCAAATGGGATCCGAAACCTCTTCCTATTTGTAAAAAAAAAAAAGAAAGGAGTGAGTTGTCTAATATCGTTTCTCCTACATTAGTTGATACTTCAAGGGGGCTTTACCTGAAATGAAAGAACAAAAATGGATTCATGAGGGTTTAATTACCGAATCGCTTCCCAATGGCATGTTCCGGGTTCGGTTAGATAATGAAGATCTGATTATAGGTTATGTTTCAGGAAAGATCCGACGTAGTTTTATACGGATACTGCCAGGAGATAAAGTCCAAATTGAAGTAAGTCGTTATGATTCAACTAGAGGACGTATAATTTATCGACTCCGAAACAAGGATTCGAAAGATTAGGTGGTTTTTATTCAATACGATTCGAGATGAAAAATTTCAAGAAACTTATTTTCTACCAAGAAGTAGATTCAGAATTAAGATAAGGAATGACAAATATGAAAATAAGAGCTTCCGTTCGTAAAATTTGTGAAAAATGTCGACTAATCCGCAGACGGGGGCGCATTAGAGTAATTTGCTCTAACCCGAGACATAAACAAAGACAAGGATAATCAGACTCACTAAAGGACTAAACGTACAAATAAAGAATCTGTTTTGACATCAAATGGATATATTCCATATATTTCTGACTCATATTTATGAGATGCTACAATATGGCAAAAGCTATACCGAGAATTGGTTCACGTAGAAATGTACGTATTGGTTCACGTAAAAGTGCACGTAGAATACCAAAGGGAGTTATTCATGTTCAAGCAAGTTTCAATAATACTATTGTCACGGTTACAGATGTACGGGGTCGGGTGGTTTCCTGGTCCTCGTCCGGTACTTGTGGATTCAAGGGTACGAGAAGGGGGACGCCCTTTGCCGCTCAAACTGCAGCGGCAAATGCTATTCGTACAGTAGTCGATCAAGGTATGCAACGAGCCGAAGTCATGATAAAAGGTCCCGGTCTCGGAAGAGACGCTGCATTACGAGCTATTCGTAGAAGTGGTATACTATTAACTTTTGTGCGGGATGTAACCCCCATGCCACATAATGGCTGTAGACCTCCAAAAAAAAGACGTGTGTAGAAATGAAGAGTGAAGAAATTTCAAGAGAAACAAGAGAAATAAATAATTCAATCAAATAAAATATTATTACTATGGTTCGAGAGAAAGTAACAGTATCTACTCGGACGCTGCAGTGGAAGTGTGTTGAATCAAGAACAGACAGTAAACGTCTTTATTACGCGCGCTTTGTTCTGTCTCCACTTATGAAAGGACAGGCCGACACAATAGGCATTGCGATGAGAAGAGCTTTGCTTGGAGAAATAGAAGGAACATGTATCACACGCGTAAAATCTGAGAATGTCCCGCATGAATATTCGACTATAACGGGTATTCAAGAATCGGTCCACGAAATTATAATGAATTTGAAAGAAATTGTATTGAGAAGTAATCTATATGGAACTTGTGGCGCGTCGATTTGCGCCAGGGGCCCTGGATATGTAACTGCTCAAGATATCATCTTACCGCCTTATGTGGAAATCGTCGACAATACACAACATATAGCTAGCTTAGCAGAACCCATTAATTTCTGTATTGGATTAGAAATCGAGAGAAATCGCGGATATCTTATCAAAATGCCACATACCTTTCAAGATGAAAGTTATCCTATAGATGCTGTATTCATGCCTGTTCGAAACGTGAATCATAGTATTCATTCCTATGAAAATGGGAATGAAAAACAAGAGATACTATTTCTCGAAATATGGACAAATGGGAGTTTAACTCCGAAAGAAGCACTTCATGAAGCCTCTCGGAATTTGATTGATTTGTTTATTCCCTTTTTA